CTATCCTCTACTCTCTTCATATTCCAAAATAAAAATATCAAAACCAATCACTAATCCAAAACCAAAAAAGTCGGAGGACTCTTCTGACCAAACAAAAATATGTAATTGTCAACAAAGTTGTTTCTTTTTTTTTTATCCAAAAATCCAAAAAGGGTTTTCTTCCTTTAATACACAATACATAGGTCGTCGATTCATCATTGGATAAAAGGGGGTTTAATCCCAATTTTTGTAATAAGCGGTTCAAATCATTTTATCCATATGAGTGTTCTTATATAGATAAATTATTCATTTTGAAAGCATCTCTATATTAATATTCATATTGTGGTAGAAAGAGTACCATGCTGCGTCTGGACTTCAAATGATTTAGCTTTAACCATAGTTAATGGTCCCACATTTTTGGTTGATAGAGAATCAAAGCGGATTTACCAACGAATAACGAAATGCTATGGTTCTTGCATATGATTTCTTTATTCAGAAGTCATTCGTGAGATAATGTACCTACTTTTCCCAGTTATAACATAAAAAGTACAGCTGGTTGGATCCAGCCTATTCTTGAAATAAACAACTCGCACACACTCCCTTTCCAAAAAAAACCAATACCCCAAGCACTACACTTAGATTTATTAGATTTGTTGCTAAAATATCGGTATTAAACCCGAAACTCCCGGCGGATGGCCAGTGGCCTAAAGAAACGAAAGAATCGGTTACATTTTTCATATGATCTCCTCTTATAGATAGACTAAAAAAAAAAGAACAGAGTTCTTTTTGTATCGCCCTGCCCCCCCTTTGATATATTTGATATATATATATTTTACTATTTCTAAATCGAGCCAAAAAAGATTCGATTTAGAAATGGTGAATTACCCCCTTCTTTATTTATTTATATTTATTTATTTAAACCCTTCCTAAAAAATATATAAATAAAAAATATAAAAGGGGGTTCCTTAGACTACGAACGGAAAGGATGAAAGCGAGTGAGTATGCTAATTCCTCATCCACAAATCAGCCCTTCCCGTGGGTTATTGCTTTTTCGAATTTATAAGATTAAACAAAAGGATTCGCAAATAAAAGTGCTAATGCTACAACCAGGCCATAAATTGTTAAAGCTTCCATAAAAGCTAGACTAAGCAATAAAGTACCTCGTATTTTTCCCTCCGCCTCAGGCTGTCTCGCGATACCTTCTACAGCTTGGCCCGCAGCAGTACCTTGACCAACTCCAGGTCCAATAGAAGCAAGCCCTACAGCCAATCCAGCAGCAATAACGGAAGCGGCAGAAATCAGTGGATTCATGATAAGTTCCTCATACAAAAAAAAACGGTTAATGATACAGTCAGCCGATGAATTCTAACTTAATATTACATCGCTACAATTCATCCAGTCGAAGTCACTACAAACTTCAAATTGAAGTAATAATCTTATTCAAGGATCAAAACTACTTTACTTCGATATCTCTTTTTTAGTTCCTATCGACAAAATCTTTGCGAATCTGTACGACTTTCGTCCGTCCGTTTCTTTGTTCCGAACCATTCTTTGAATTCTTCGATTTTTTTTCTTGATTTCATCTGTTTATTCATTGAACTCCCAGTCCCAGAGGATACGGAAAGACTTCTATTGGAATAGCCATCAAATTTCTAGTAGTAGGGCAAATTGAATATCTCTTTAGTTCATATATAACTAGTCAATATTTAATATCAATCACCTATACACGTCTTTCTTCCATAACGTAAACCAACTCTTCATTCATCTTAAATTCAATCGAATTCGAGAATTATGCGTCGAAAAAAAAGTTGACTTATAGCATAGCGCTTTTTTACATATAATATACCTAGTAAAACCTCCCTCTCCGATCCGAATCACCCTATTTTTTATGTTTTTATGAATCCCTTTTTTGTTTGTAAATACTTCTTCCCCTTTCTTTATCATTCTCCCGCATGGATACAATCTAAATAGACAAATTGCTTAGGCCGAATCAGTGGATAGAAATATCATTATTTGATTGATCTAAGTTCACGCAATTTATTATTTCTGAAAATTTTATGGGGAATCCTTCTATAGAGCACCCCTCTTTTTTTACTCACACTTCGTAAACCACAAGAATTCTTATTCTGATTCCGAATAGGAAATATTAGGATTGGCCGACCAGCAATATAAAATGAATATCTATTCAGGAGAGAATGGTATAATATAAGTGGATCAACCAAGAATTTTAGGAAAAAGATCTTTTAGATCTCTTTCCCCCTTTTTTTTACAACTCTCTACTCTAATATCTTTGGCTATTACTCTAGATTGTATATAGTGAGTTGTATATTTAGATTTCCTAATTAGATTAGATTTTTTTTGAGCCACGCATACATTACCTTGGGATAAGCTAAAAAAGAATCTTTCAAAAACTAGTCAATGATGGCCCTCCATGGATTCCCCTATATAAGCCGCGGCTAAAGTTGCAAAAATCAGAGCTTGAATACCACTTGTAAATAATCCAAGGAACATGACAGGTATA